CTGCATGAAAAGAAATGTCCCTTTTGAAGCCAGAATGGATCTTTTTTGATACCTAATATAATGCATGAAAGATTCCTTGACCAACCGTGGGTTTGCCCCCAAATCCTTAATCTTAACAAAGACGTTCACAAGACGTTCTATTTTTATATAGAAATAGATTCTTTCCAGAAAAACTCCAGAAGATGTTGATCGTAAATGAAAAGATTGGTTCCGTAGAAAGACTAAAATGGATTCATATTCACATACATGAGAATTATATAAGAATAATAATAATCTTTTATTTTTTTTTGAAGAAGTGGAACTAGCTTTCTTTGGAATAAGAAGACTATTCCAATTCCAATATTCGTTGAGAAAGACTCGTAATAAATGCAAGGAGGAAGCATCTTTTACCCAATATCGAAGGATTTGAACCAAGATTTCCACATGAACGGGGCGAGGTATTACCATATCTAACATAAAATTAAAATGTGGAAAAGTGTCCTCGAAAAAAGGAAATATTGAATGAATTGATCGTAAATTCTGAGATTTTCTTATCTTGTCCGTTTCCCGTTCGAGACAAGATAGAAATTTTAAAGAAAATGGAATTTCGACAATAAAAGCAAACCCCTCTGAGATGATTTGAGAATAAAAATTATTGTTGCGCACCCAAAATGGATTTTGGTTAGAATCATTAGGAGAAATCAGAAAATGATTCGGTTGATACAGTCGAGTAATTAACCGTTTCACGGTCAGTAAACTGGATTTATTGTCATAACCCAGATTTTCCGACAAAATCAATTTACTCAAAGCACGATTATGAGCAAATGCATAAATATACTCCTGAAAGATAAGTGAATATAGGAAGTCATGTTGTTGAGATTTCTCAAGCTGTAAATATCTTTGTATTTCCTCCATTTGAAATTCGATTTGAATTAAAGGTAGAAGATTGGGGGGGTTATCAAATGATACATAGTGCGATACAGTCAAAACAAGGTATTCATCGATACCTCGGGGACAGATAAACTTATCAACGGATTCTCTACCCTCTCCTTTGAATTCCATCCATTTCATTGAATTCGTCTATGTTTATGTTATAGAATAACAAGATGGTTAGAAATCTTTTATTTTTTTAACCGAATCGCTCTTTTGATTTCGGAAAAAACTTTCTTTATCAATATACTGCTTCTTTTACACACGCATCTTCAGTCCATAATGGAGCATGTCAATAATTAGGATTCATTAAAAAAAAAAGAATCCACTCGTGGAGTGATAAGTGCTTCCCGTATCAGGCACCAATTTATTTTTAACGTCTAGTTAGATCGGGAAATTATTCAAATTAAGAACAGAAGCCGGTTGCTTTTTCTTTCTGATAATTAATTGAAGCCACAAGGCTCCTATCCATTTATTCATTCGACCCAACTTTATTTTGTTCCGTTCCAATAATTCGAAAAAGGTTTTATACCAATCCGATAAGAATGAAATATCCTCAGAACTCTCCATTGATACGACATGCTGTTTTTTCCATTTATTCCCTTTCAGGATCAGTCGCGGTCTTCCAAAGTTTACCAAGGTTACGGACGAATTCGTCACTTCATCCAAATGTGTAAAAGATTCTAGCCGCACTTAAAAGCCGAGTACTCTACCGTTGAGTTAGCAACCCGAAAAAAACAAACATCGATTAAACAAAACCTCAACAAAGGGTGTATAGATACAATCAAATTAAATTGCTTTTAAACAAAGAGAAAAAAAAGATACAGCATTGTGAAAATGGAGAGAGCATCTCTTATGTTATCTAGCTTTCTTTCAATCAAAAAAACCTCTTGTATCAAAGAAAGCATCATTTGAATAAGATAAAGTAACAAAACTATGGGACAAAAATAAATCGACCCGGATCGCTTATCACGATGAATTATATTTGTTCAATACACTGTTGTCAATATAAATGTTGAGAAAAGAATACATTGGAAAAGAGAAATTGCATGAAATCAAATCCTTTTTGAAATCCTTTGAATTTCAATTTAACAATGGAATACTATTCAAAATTGTCTTGGATTGACACTACATTTCTAATCTACATAGATAGAAAAAGTATAAATCAAAGAATCAAAAAGGAAGAATTCAAAAAAAATATCGGATTTTTTAGTCCCTAAATGCTAATGTATTTCATCAATCTAAGTGGAAGAAGCAAAGTAGATTCCTTGTCTTCGTCAAGTTCCAATGAAAACTACACAAATTAAATAAAGGAAATGCTAAAATTGGATATTTATAAGATCAATCCATTTGGTCATTCTAGACCACCTAGACCATAAGATTCGACCGAAACTATGAGAAATAAATATGAATACGGACGAAAAAAAGAAAAAGGGGGGCAAGTAGAAAAAAGTTAGACAAAGTTATATACAAGTCGCTACCCCCCTGGTATTTCTTTAATTTAATTTCATTTCATTTGATTAGGCGGAAGTTCCTTAAAAACCTCGGCTTTCTTTAAAAGATTCTGAACAGTTACCGTGGGTTGAGCACCCCTTTCAAGGAAATATAGAATAAGAGGAACATTTAAAAAAGTTTGATTCTTCATTGGATCATAAAAGCCCACCCTTCTAAGATCTTTTCCTTCTCTTCGGGATCGAACATCAATTGCAACGATTCGATAGATGGCTCATTGGGATAGATGTAGATGAACAATACCCCCCCTAGAACCGTATAGGAAGTTTTCTCCTCGTACAGCTCGCGAAAAAATGATTTGATTCGCAGTTTTGTCTATATATGCAATTCTAATAAATTAAATGACAAATGGGCATAAATTAGACTGTGATTTCAGTCTTTTTTTCTTCCTTAAAATGAAAAATAAACCATTCGTACTCATAACTCAAGTTGGATAACTCTCAAATAGTTCAAAGGAAAAATCTTTAGTCAATTTCATTTATTGAGTCGTCTTTACTCCCTTTTGTTTATCTCGTGTAAACCATTTCAAATTCTATTTGGATTCTTTAGTCCGATCCAGTTATTGAGACGATTGAGACAATTAAAAGGGTGTTTCCTTGTTCTGAGATCCTTTCCTTATTTTTAATCATTGGGTTTAGACATTACTTCGGTGTTTCTTAATTCTTTCAAAATAAAATGGCAGCAACATACCCCCTTTTGATTTCTTTCGATCAAAAAATCCTATGGACAGTCGATTCCCGCGTGATACACTTTTAATCGAAAAATTTGAATCAATTTCAACAAGTTTTGCTTTTGAATTGGAAACTTGCTCGAATTGGATCCTTTCGATTCCTATATATGTTCGATACATTTACGAAGTTGTTCCTCCAATTGATTGGCATTAACCCTAGATCCTTGCCCCCGAGAAATGAATTAATACTTTCTATTCGAGCTCCAGCGTGCACTATTTACAACCCAACAAAAAAACGAAGGGTTCGGGTGTAACAGAACAAACAATGTCGAGCCAAGAGCACCCTTATTCCTAGACAAATCAAAAATGGTGGATGTAAAAATCCACACCGGATCGTGTCTTTCAAGTCGCACGTTGCTTTCTACCACATCGTTTCAAACGAAGTTTTACCATAACATTCCTCTAATTTGGAACCGGTATGAAATTGATTCAATTATGGAATCATGAATAGTCATTGGTTCAACTGTCCATAGACATCGTAATCTAGACTTTTCTTCTATATATGAATATATGATATGTAGATTTTTCTGAAAAAGTCTTATCAAGACAGCATTTTTAACATACATAAATAATATATAGATCCGAGAAAAAAATAGAAATGGAGAAACGCATAACCTTTTGAATCTGTATCTTCAAGTGACTCAATAGGATAGATTAAACGATTTCGTACTTTTTCAAAGATTCCACGTACAAGGAATCTTTCTAATTGAAATTGAAAAGGTTTCCTATTTCTACATCATTATTATTATTAAATGGAATTTGAAGGAAATTGGACAATAAGCATCACCTTTGATCTTCATAGGAGGATCGGTCTTTCTTTTTGAATTGACTCATCACTGATTGAATTTCAAATATAAATTTGAAAGGGAAGGTTCTTCGTATCTATCAAATAGACTGAACAATTGTCACTGTTATAGATATTCTAGATTATCGAATATCTATAATTTTAGTTTAAATAGTTTAAGGATTACAAATATTTTTCACAAAGAACCCAAAATTTTCTTGTCATTGAAATAGAATGATACGTGCCGTTTATATGATTATATTATAGGATTGATATGTATTTGGTTTAAATGGGGTTGAGTAATATCGACTCTTGTGAGAAAGTGAATACAAAGGGATAAAATCACCCCTGCCTCAAGCCTTAAATAGATTTCCAATTTTTCATTCGAGTCAAACAAAGTCAAACAAGAAATACCTAAATAAAATTAGATTCAAAGAAAAAACATCAGCTCCATAACATATTTCTATATAATATGGAACTTGATCATTTATTAATGAAATTCGAACAGACGCAGATATTAAAATTAATATGGATTAACTACTACCCATCCCCTATTTATTTCTATGGGAATAATGGAGCATAAAAAATGGACTGCGCTGGGACGGAAGGATTCGAACCTCCGAATAGCGGGACCAAAACCCGTTGCCTTACCACTTGGCCACGCCCCACTTCAATTTCTAATCGACACTAAGAAACAATAATATTGATATTGCTTGTTTGTCAACTCCAGTCCAAATGTCTATAGATCTATAGAATCGATTGGTACTAGGATTTTAATACATATAGATATAGAATTCAACTTAATTTATTGATCATTACATAGAATTCAATTAAGATATTGTATGAAAGTATGATTTATTCTATCCTCCTTTGAGAATTGGAGGATTTTTGGTTGGGTTGGTTCAAAGAAAAAGAAGGGTTTTTGTCTACCTTACTTACTTTCTTTTTCCTTATATCAAAAACGCAATCAAAATGCAATTATCTCCAAGAACAAAATGTCTGTTATGCTTAATATCGTTAGTTTGATCTGTATTTGTATTAATTCTCCCTTTTATTCGAGTAGTT